TATAAAATTCCCCCCAAAAAGAAAATAGAGGGGAAAGATACCAAAGCAGTCCTGTATCAGACTGGCTGTCTTCTTGTAGTTGGATCCCCAAGTTTTTGGAATGCTCCAAACTCTACTTGAGCATCCAAATCTGGGTCAATACCAGCAAAAACATCTCTGAACAAGGTTCTAGCACCATGCCAAATGTGTCCGAAGAAGAAGAGCAAAGCAAACGAAGCATGCCCAAAAGTAAACCAACCCCTTGGACTGCTACGAAAAACACCATCGGATTTCAAAGTCGCACGATCTAATTCAAAAATTTCACCCAATTGAGCGCGTCTAGCATATTTTTTCACAGTAGCAGGATCACTATAACTGACTCCATTGAGTTCACCGCCGTAGAACTCAACGGTTACACCTACTTGTTCAACACTATACTTCGATTCTGCCCTTCTAAAAGGAACATCAGCTCTAACAATTCCATCGCCGTCTACCAAAACGACTGGAAATGTTTCAAAAAAAGTAGGCATACGACGTACAAAAAGCTCACGGCCTTCTTTATCTCTAAAGATAGGGTGTCCTAACCATCCAACCGCTATTCCATCTCCGTTATCCATTGAGCCTGCCCTGAATAATCCTCCTTTTGCCGGATTATTGCCGATATAATCATAAAAAGCTAATTTTTCAGGAATTTTAGACCAGGCTTCTGATAAACTTTGATTTTCGGCTAGCCCAGCGCTAATTCTTCGATATATCTCTTGCTGGAAGTAACCCTGATCCCATTGATAGCGAGTCGGGCCAAATAATTCGATGGGGGTAGTTGCTGAACCATACCACATAGTTCCAGCAACAACAAAAGCTGCAAAAAAGACAGCTGCGATACTACTGGAAAGTACGGTTTCAATATTTCCCATACGCAATCCTTTGTATAGACGTTGTGGCGGTCGGACGCTAAGATGGAATAAACCCGCTAATATGCCCAATGTACCTGCTGCAATATGATGAGAAGCTATTCCTCCCGGAACAAAAGGATCAAACCCTTCCACGCCCCACGACGGATTTACAGGTTGTACTTTTCCCGTTAGTCCATAAGGATCGGACACCCATATTCCGGGACCATACAAGCCTGTTACATGAAATGCACCAAAACCAAAGCAAGCCACCCCGGAGAGAAATAAATGAATTCCAAAGATCTTGGGCAAATCCAAAGAAGGTTTTCCTGTCCGTTCATCACAAAATATTTCTAGATCCCAATAGACCCAATGCCAGATAGCTGCCAAAAAGCATAAGCCAGAAAACACAATATGTGCCCCAGCTACACCTTCGTAACTCCAAATTCCCGGATTCGTTACAGTCCCTCCTGTGATACTCCAACCTCCCCATGAATTGGTTATTCCTAACCGAGTCATGAAGGGAATAACGAACATACCCTGTCTCCACATTGGATCAAGAACAGGATCAGAAGGATCAAAAACTGCTAATTCATACAGAGCCATCGAGCCCGCCCAACCAGCAACCAGAGCTGTATGCATTATATGAACGGAAAGCAACCGGCCGGGATCATTCAATACAACGGTATGAACACGATACCAAGGCAAACCCATGGAAAATACCCCTTTATCAAAGAAAAATAGACACTACGTAACTTTATTGCATTGAAAAAAACTATACTATGACTATCCTATGGACCTCCCTTGTTCGGTGGATTATTTCCTAAGAAGGGCTAGGTTACTATTTATTCTATTCTGTTTGTAATAATGGAATAATTCTGTTCGTAGGAACAAAGAGAAGCAGATTTATTCTATACTCGATAAGTACCAATACGCAATGGGGGGTTGGTACCATTTTCTATGAGTAAATGTTTATCATTAGAAGGACTTATTCGTAAAAATTTTCCTTTATTTATTTTGTCTTTCTTTCTAAATTTTTCTAATTTATGGATAAAATAAAAATGATAAAGCCAATATTATAAAGACAATAAAACCATATTGTTACGTTTCCACATCAAAGTGAAATATAGTATTTAGTTCTTTTTTCTTTCAATTCATGCCTATTGGTGTTCCAAAAGTACCTTTCCGCAGTCCTGGAGAGGAAGATGCATCTTGGGTTGACGTATAGTGCGACTTGTCAGATATATTGGGTCATATGGGATTTCCCCGTTCTCTCCCCCGATCGAGATATCCTCTGTTTCGCCCAAGAAAGAGAAATTGAATCATCAAAAAATTGGAGCGTGAAGTGCAATTAGATGCATTCTTTGGGGAGATTCATAGTACTATTATCAATTAGAATAATTTATGGTTGGCTTTGGTTGGACTAAAAAATGAAGTATCCAGGCTCCGTTTAGAAAAAACCCAATTGGTAATATATCTATGATTACTACATGTATCATAAATGATTGCTGTTTGTTATTTGTAAAGTCATAACAAAAAGAAATGGTGATGGGAAGATTTGTCCTATATGTGCAAATCCAAATCGGGCAGATCTTTACCCGGAGTAGAGCATAGACCTAAAAAGATGAAAG